TCAAATTAACGAGTTTTTGTTTCTCGAATATCCAATCGACCAATTAATTCTTTATAACGTACTCTATTTTTTTTTGACAAATAAGCCAGTAGCCGTTGACGCTTTCCTAGAATTTTACGCAGACCTCTCTGAGATAAATAGTCTTTTTTGTGCAATTCCAAATGTGAAGTAAGTCTGCGTATCCTATTGGTGAAACTGACTACTTGAAATTCAGCAGACCCCTTGTTGTCTTTGTTTTCCTCTTTCAAAATAATTGCACTGAATGGATTTTTTATCATAACAGAATCTCCTCCTCCCTTTTTTACATATATTATATAAATTTTATCGATCAGTAATAATAATATCAGTCATTTTTATGTAGTAAACACAAGAATCTGAATTTCTTTATAGCTCCCGATTTTCTCAATTAAAACGAATCAATCAAAATTTGAATTTGATTCGGGCAAGGATAAAAAGGGGACGGTACGTTTTTACACTCACAAACGCGAATAATTTAGACGTAAAATTACGAAGATTCTGGTGATTCATTTATAGATTTTATCCTAACTAATTGATACGTCATTTACTTATTATTATAATATCGTATCGTAGACTGCGATGTAAGACAGGGCATATGTGCAGCTGTTTGCTTTCATATATGGTACAGAATATATAGTCAAAATGGACCATCAACGAATTTTTAATTGTGGATATATCCTTAACATACTGAAATTGCTTCCATTATTGGTATCAAACCAATAGCGATTCATACAAGCTAAGTCTTCTAATCGATAATTAGGCCAAAGAAAGAACTTTAATTTAATTAATTCGTTTTTATCTCTATCAAAACGTTTACTTTCATCCAAAAAAGGACTCCCCTTTTTTATGTTCTTCTTGTTGCAAAATACTGGATTTCTATCCACACCTTTTCTATTCTTTGAATTGAAATAAATTAAAATTCTCAATTCTCTACGACGCCTAGCCGATAAAATCTTTTCAGGAACAAGAAAATCATAATGGTTTTTGTCTCTATTTCCAGTTATTCTTTGATATCTTGGGGTGGATTCATCAAACTTCTTCGTATCAATATATCTTTGTTCTCGGTATCTTTGATTAGTTTGGTACTTACTCTTATGAATTAATGAAATACCTATGGTTTGATACATAATAAATTGTCCATCTTTTTTTACAGACAGACGAATGGGTTCGATAATCAATACCCCCCTTTTCATCAATTCTCTAACGGTTAAGCTCTTCCGAATCAGCATTATATCCAGACTTATTTCTCTGTTTTGAATAGACGATATAGTAATAGTTCTTGAATTTTTCAGTCCAAGCAAGAGACAACTTACTTTGATATTATTGATCATTCTTTGCTTTAAACCATCGTCGCATCTCAATTGAAAAAGCAAATGCTGTTTCAGTAAGGCATTTAGTTCTACTTTCACGTTACTTTTGTTATTGTATTGTTTTTTCGTTTTACCCTTTTTCAGGACCAATTTCGCATAATCTTCTTCAATATTTTTTTGTTGATTTGAGAGAACGAATCTGCGATTTCCTTGGTTTTGTGCATCTGATCCAAGATCTCTTCGGTCTGCGGGTTCTTTTTCTTCTTGATTTCGATTCTTTAATTCAAAAATTTTTTTTTCATTTGATGGTCTAAAAAAATTCCATTTTTGCTTTCCATTGATGTTTTTATTGTCACTAACATTTTTATTTTTATTCAAATTTAAAAGAAGTAATTTGCTTGGTATAATCCACGGTTTTTTTTTGTATACATTATAAAGTAGCACAAATTCTGGGAAGAACCAAAGTTTCAGATTCGATATGTAGCGATTTTGTATTTCTTTATTCATTTCCATCCAATCAAAAAGGTGTTTTTTCTGATTGAGCGGATTTTTTTCTAAATCTTGATAAAGCGTAAGATAAAAAAGATCGTTCTTATGAATTTTATCAATTTTTTGGTAATTCTTACTTTCAATCTTAGTATTTTTATTACTGTTGAGATCCATTTTGATCCAGGTCTCAATATCAACTTTTTCTCTTAGAAAAAAGTTGAGAATTTTCCAATCAAAATATTTTCTATCTGGATTTTTTTCCATATACAGAATATCACCCTTTCCTAGATAAGTATTGATAGGAATATCCTCTAGTATATCAAAGAATTTTTGTTTATGTGTGGTGTAATTATAAGAAATTCTTTGGTTGTTATTTACTTGCAATGGTGATCCATAAATAATATATGAGTCCATCTTCCTTTCATAATTAATAGATTTATATGATAAAAGGTCATATCTATAGTATTTTTGAAAATTCTCTTTTTGGGGGGGGTTGGTTAATGAATATACTTCAAAATCGTTTTGTTTTTTGTAATGAAGTAATCGGTCTTTTGAATCCCATTTTGTTAAATTTTTCTTTTGAGTTATACGGCCTTGATTGATTGTATTTCGCCATTTTTGTGGTATTAATCCAGACCATCTAATCTGAGATAAATTGTATTGATAATGACCTCTTAACCAGTTTTTCCATTGATTCGTTCCAGAACTTGAAAATTTCGTATGCCCTAATTCGGAATGAAATATTCCTTGTGTTCCAAAAGAATCCTTTATTGCAGTCTTAAGAAAAAAAGATGTTCCATGATATTCAAGAACAGATCTTAACTTATATAAATTAATAACTCGGGTTTGGGATAATTTGTAAAATACATATGCTTGCGACAAGGAGGATAAGTCAAAAAAAAGATGTGAATTTTTCGTACTATTCCTAATATTATAAAGTGACTTTTTTATAGTCGAAATAAAGTGAATTGTATTTTGATTTGTTTTATTAATAGTTTCTTGGTTTGTTTCATTGTTGTAAATGGATTTATATTTTTGAATAATTTTTTTTGTTGATTCAAGAACAAGTTGTGTATACTTTTTGGCAATATTAATGATATATAGAAAGATATCTATGTATATTTTTTCAATGAAAATTTTTAGAAAACCCTGTAATTTACAAATTAATCGAGTATTTCTTCTTTTTAATATTTGCCAAATATCTTTTGACGATTCGACATTATAACTTCTTTTATTAGGACTACTATTTATTCCTGGAGTTCCTTTTTTTTTTTCTTTTGTAATACTCTTTATTTTCTTTCTGATTGTGCTTGTTCTATCAGTTATATTTTTAATTTTTTTTTCTCTCAGTGAATAATTTGTCCAATCTGTAGATCTAATTTTATTAAACGAGTCGTGAATTGTCTGATTGCTGATTATAGAACCTTTTTCTTGGTTAGTTTCACCGGATTCATATACTTCTTTTAATCTAAATAGAGTTGGATTTACTTTTGAGAGCTCTTTTTTTATTCTTTTTAGAAACAGAAATAAAACGTTTTTGATAAACCCCTTTTTTGTTTCTTTTGAACCTTGTAGAAAATGTTTTGTTCTTCTTTTTAAAACTCTTATTAAAACTCTTAGAGCTAGAAAATCCTTAAAAATGGGCTCAAAAAAGGAAGGTCTTTTTCGGGGAGAACCAAAAGGAAGGTCAGTTTCCATTCCACCAGCCGTTAAAAAACAAAAATTATCTTTTTTTTGCTCTTTCTTTAGATCTCTATAAGAGGGCCGCAACTTAGGCTTAGATCTGTACCAAGGTTTCAAACAGAAGGGAAATAGTATTTTTATCTGAATACCTTCTGTTAACCAATTTTCGGGAAATTCTGTTTCTGATAATTGAACACCATTATAGGTACATTTAATATGCTTTTCTCTCTTCCATTCATGTAAATCCTCAAACCACTCAGGGGGTTGGAATAATAAGATACGCCCAATATTTTTAACTATTATCAATGAAGGTAATATAATATATTTTCTAAGCATCGATTGAATTATTAATAGCAAACTTCTTGTTGTTTGCGAAAATGGAACGAAATCCCAGATTTCCGGCAGTTCTAGCCGCACTTTTTCCTTTATTTTGTTTTCCTCTTGTTTCTCTCTTCTTTTTGTCTGTTCTTCTGTATAATCTTTTAATTCTGCCCCTTTACCCATCCAATTTCTAAAAAGAAGTTTCATCAGTTCGGAGATATCAAAAGAAAAAAGGGGGGATTTTTTTCTTCTGTTCAAAAAAAGTGGGGAGTGTGCATTTGCTTGAAACAGTTTCCAAATAAGAGTTTTACGCCTTTGAGCACGCATAGAACCTTTAATTATGTCTCGACGAAAATCCGATTCTTGCGAATATTCTATCGTATATATCGGGTCTATTTGATCAAGATTTTCAGCATTCCATTTGTTAGGGGTAAAAAGTACTAGATCATCAATTTTCCTTGAACGAATCTGATGGCCCACCGGTACGCCTTCTTGAATTACGCCCGACTGTTGTTCCAACTCGGTAATAAGTTTGTCTGACCATCGGGGGACTTTTTTACTGATTTCTTTTATTCCAAAAGATTTTTGTTTTAGTTTGTGACCATTAGGGCCAGTTAGAATTGCATTTAATAAAAATTTTATTAGTTTTGCTTCATTTTTGGAACCCCTTCTTCCTTGTTCTTTTTCTGAAAATAAGGAAGGGCCCCTCAAATTTAAACTCGATCCTGATTCTCTATCAAATTTACTGATTAAAGTAAGTAAATGACTAATTTCTGTTAAAAATATTTTTTTATCAAATGGATCTATTTTCTGTTTAAACTCTTGGTAATCAGTATCAGGAAGAAGGATATTATGAATCTTATTTATTTCCATTGTCTCTATGAAATTTTCTAACGAAATTTTATTTTTGATTGAAGGTGAAAAATTTTTTTTGATTGTTCCACGATATGATCCATTCAAAATGGGATCATATATTTTAGGCAAGTAATCTTTCTTAGTGTCATTATACAATCTAGTACTTTTTTCGAGTATATCCAGAGAAAGAAATCCCATATCTAGAGCCTTAATTCTATTTAAAAACTCGTTGTTTAAGTTGTTATTTTTTTGTTTGTTAGTATAAATCCAATGATTGTACAATTCATCCGAAGAGAGTTTTTCTAGTGTGGGCAAGGACATCCT